CGTCTCAAGGAAATCCCCACTCCCCGCTTTTTTTGGAAAAAATGGAAGATTTTCCTTTTCCTATATCCGACCTAATGAAACTTTTTTTTAATATTAGAGATTGGTTGGGTAAAAAGTCAGAATTAGAAATTTTAGATCAACAATACCAAATAAAAAAAAACAACCAAGAAGACGTAATAGAATTCTGGGAGAACATTCCATATGCACAAAAATCAAGAAGTGTTCTGTTACTAGCTCAATCAATTTTTAGAAGATATATAAAATTACCCATATTGATAATAGCTAAGAATATTGGACGTTTTTTATTACGACAATCTCCGGAATGGTACGAGGATTTCCAAGATTGGAATAGAGAAATTTATCTAAAGTGCAGCTATAATGGTCTTCAATTCTCCAAAACAGAATTTCCTAAAAATTGGTTAAGAGAAGGTTTTCAGATAAAAATCCTATATCCTTTTCATTTGAAACCTTGGCACAGATCTAAGCTACGACTCTCTGATAGAGATCGAAAACAAGAAGATGATTTTGATTCTTGTTTTTTAACAGTTTTGGGAATGGAAACGGAATATCCTTTTGGTCCTCCGCGAAAAACACCTTCCTTTTTTGAACCCATTTTGAAAGATATAGACTATCAAGTCGAAATCAAAAAATTAAATTTGAGAGTTCGAAGAGCTTTCAAAAAAATAAAAAAAAAAGAAGCAAAAGCATTTTTATTTGTAAAACAAATACTAAAAGAACTTTTAAAAGGAAAGAAAATTCCATTATTTATAGCGAGAGAAATATATGAATCAAATGAAACTGAAATAGAAAAGGATTCTATAATCAGCAATCAGATAATTCATGAATCACTTAGTCAAAATCGATCTACAGGTTTGACAAATTATTCACAGGCAGAAGAAGAAATGAAACATAGAATTGATAGAAGAAACACAATCAGAAATCAAATAGAAATAATGAAAAAAAAAAAAAAAAAAGTAACACCGGGAATAAAAAAAAATAAAAAGAATAATGGAGAATCACCCTCAAAAATTTGGAAAATATTAAAAAGAAAAAATATTGAATTAATCATTCAATTTTTCATTGAAAAAGTATACATGGATATCTTTCTATGTATCATTAATATGCGCAGAACCGCTCTCCAACTTTTTATGGAATCAACAAAAAAAATTATTGAGAAATACATTGACAATAACGAAACAAATCAAGAAAAGATTAATAAAACAAAACAAAATAAAATTGACTTTATTTCGACTATGACTATAAAAAAGGCTTTTGATAATCTTAGAAATAGTAAGCGGAAGTCACATATTTTTTTTGATTTATCTTACTTGTCACAAAAATATGTATTTTTAAAATTATCACAAACCCAGGTTATTAACTTCAATAAGTTAAGATATATTCTTCAGTATAATGGACCGTCTTTTTTTCTTAAGAATGAAACAAAGGATTTTTTTAGAAGACAAGGAATATTTGATTCCGAAGTAAGACATAAGAAACTTCCAAATTTTGGAATGAATCCATGGAAAAACTGGTTAAGAGGTCATTATAAATACGATTTATCTCAGATTACATGGTCTAGATTAGTCCCCCCAATAAATGGAAAAAACAAATGCCAGCCCTCTCAAAATAAAGATCTAAAGAAATGGTATTCCTATGAAAAATACCAATTATTTGATTACAAAAAAAAACAAAATTCGAAAGTCTATTTATTACCAAATCAAGAAGAGAATTTAAAAAAAAACTATAGATATGATCGTTTATCATATAAATATATTCATTCTGACACTAATAAGAAGTCCTATATTTATAGATCATCATTAGAAACAAATAAGAAGCAAGAAAATTCCACCAGAAAGAACAGAAAGAAAGAAAAAATTGTTAACATACTCAAAACTATTCCTATCAAGAATTATCTAGGAAAAAGTGATATTATATATATAAAGACAGATAGAAAATATTTGGGCTGGAAATTGAATACAAATATTCAGGTTGAACCTAATAAAGACCAAATCCAAATAAGGGATAAAATTCATAATAATGGTATTTTTTATCTTCCGATTGATTCAAATTCCGAAATCAATTACAAAAAGGTCTTTTTTGATTGGATGGGAATGTCTTTTGATTGGATGGGAATGAATGAAAAATTCTTAATCTTAAATCGCCTCATATCAAACCCTAAATTTTTTTTATTTCCAGAGTTTGTGATACTTTATCATAAATATAAAGAGAAACCTTGGTTTATCCCAAGCAACTTACTTCTTTTAAATTTGAATATAAATAGTGAAAATCCAAATATCAAGGAAAAGCAAGAGGAAGATGAGTATTTTTTAAATTTTAGCCCATCCAATTCAAAACAATATTTTGAATTAAAGAATCAAAACAATATTGAAGAATCTTTTTTAGAATCGATCGAAAAACTAAAAATATTCCTCAAAGGAGATTTTCCTTTGCAATTAAGATGGACTGGACGTTTGAATCAATTGAATCAAAAAATGCTGAA